GTGCTTCAATATAATTACCAGGAGTAAGCGTTATAGCCTGTTTCCAATACTCAGCGGCTTGAGCGAACCAAGCCTCCGCCATTTCAGAATCTCCTTGTTGAATGGCCTGTTCTCCACGGTCGGAATAGGCGGGTCAATTCCCTCCCTGAGAACCGTACTTGAGAGTTTCCTACCTCATACGGCTCGACAACTAACTCTTTTGTTTTGTTTTGGTGTACCAGTTTTTTAACTTTAACCTACTTTAACTTTATATCTAATTGAATGTCTAATTGAATGAGATTTCTTATAGATATTAGTAGATATTAGGTTTTTCTTGGATTAAACAAAAGAGAGTAATTACATGAGTTTCAAACTTTCATTTTGATATAATTAATATATTAACATTTTGATATAATTAATATATTAATTAATATAATAACTTTTATATAATAAGTTTTATCTTTTCTCCTACCTTCAGAAAAAAAGCCATGTCCACTGTTATTAGATATTAGAATTTTCTGAAAGGTAACTATCCCGCTTTCATATAAAAATTTATATAGAATCTTTGAAAAAGACTTTTTTTCATACTTCATAAAAAAGAAAAAGACTTACTGTCTTTAGGATCTGATGCTACACCGCTGCTCAATACCTTAGGGGATCCACTCTATTACATAAGTAGATTCCTAAGATTTATCTCATATTATGATATAAATAAACAGCTCTTGTTGTATCGGTCCAAAACCTTTCCAATTGATCTTTACGGTGCTTCCTCTATCAATTAAATCTTTTTTTATCCATAGAAAGAAAGTATTTAGGCATATCTAGTCTTCACTTCATATTTCGATCTATGAAGTTTATTTATTTGCTACAGCTGATAAAAAATCGTTTTGGACGATGCTTATGTAGAAAGCCCTTTTTTTGTGTTTCTAGTATTTCATTGACTAGCTGTTCGTTCTTTTTTTCTATAGTGGAGATAGTCGCACGTAATGACAGATCACAGCCATATTATTAAAAGCTTGTGGTAAAAAGGGGTTTCGTTCTAATGCCCGAAAATAATATTCTAAAGCTTTGGTATGTTCCCCATTACTTGTGTGGATAAGGCCTATATTATAGAGTATATAACTTCGATCATAGGGGTCAATTTCTAGTCGCATAGCTTCATAATAATTCTGTAATGCTTCCGCATAATTTCCTTCAGATTGAGCCGACATCCGTTACGGTCGTCATTCGCTTTAACGAATTCTCCGTTTCAGAACCGTATGTGAGATTTTCATCTCATACGGCTCCTCCTTTAGGTGCATAATGAAAATAATATATGGAAAAATTTGATGTCATTATGAACTAAGCGGGGCTAATGTTTTTACAAGAAATCCCTAGCCAACCTTCTTGCAAAAGATCTTTTCTTACTACTAAGTGGGTTCATGCTAGATAAAAATAAAAAAGGAAACTCTAAAAATTTCTTTGTTCTCAACGCCCCTAAATTTCCAGGAATTAGTCACTTCAACAGTCTTCAATGGTTATACGGGTATCCAAAGTACGAACGAGATGGATGTTTATTGTTCCAACCATTTTAATTAGTCCCAATCCCAAATAAGAAGAAGAAGAAAGAAAAGGCATCATTTTGAAGAAAGTTTTCGTGTTGTTGATTTCTCGGCGTAGTGCTTCTTCCCCTATGCCTCCTATTCGGATATTGTATTAGTGTAGTACGATTGATCTGTAATACGGGAACCATAGGTAAAAACCTTTTGCTCAATACTAGAATTCACAATTGAAGCATCTAAGGCTGCATTAATCATGGATACATGACAGAAGGGATTGCTTTTTTTATATTATAAACTTCACCTTCAAAAGCGTAGATTTTTTTCAATACTCGTTTTTCTTTCTATTCCAAATCGGCGAGAAATAAAAAAAATAATGATAATCAAATCGCACCATCTCTGTAATAAGTAAATGCCTCTTTTTCTCCAGAAGTTGTCGGAATGACTCGTAATAAGATATCGGCTACAATTGTAAAGGTTTTATCAATAAAATTTCCATTTATACGCGATCTTGGCATAGGTAGTAATCCATTCTATAACTCTTTTTATTTCCTTTACCTTTTCTTTTGTGAGAAAATTTTATCACAAACAAAGGAATTATATAGTACGAACTAACATAAAAGCGGACTCGTTAAAATAAAAAAAAAAACCTTCTATCTACTTCCAATTTTTCCGGTCAAAAAAAGGTATCTATTAACCAGAATCTAAAAAAAACTCGCTATTCACCCAGGTACTCAGTCATAATCCTGATGTCGGAGAGATGGCCGAGTGGTTGAAGGCGTAACATTGGAACTGTTATGTAGACTTTTGTTTACCGAGGGTTCGAATCCCTCTCTTTCCGTACTTTCAACTAAAAGAATAGATATAAAATCTACATTTCTTTAATATGGAAAATGCTGGGAAGAGCAAACAAGGGATCCAAACCTCCCTACCAATCTATGATACATGAATAGTAAAAAGATTCCCCGACAAAATCCTTTACCTTGTGCCTTTTTATTTTTAATCAAAAAAGAGGGCAAAGGGGAGTTGTACGAACTCTTGTTTTTAGTTATTTTTTTTACTTAAGTTAGGTTTATTAAGTCTGTCGAGAGTAATATTCTACGACAAGCAATTCATTTATTTTCAAACCAACGTATTTCCTATCTATTATTTGATTGACTAACCCTTCATATTGGAATGTGTGAAGAGTCAGATGGTTTGGCAATTCCTCGGGGGCAGATGAATCAAGAAGATTTTGAACCAAAGTTCTAGAGTTTTGTTCATCCTTCACTGTAATAATATCTCGGGGTTTGCAGCGATAACTTGGTATATCAACTATACGACCATTAACTAAAATATGTCCGTGGTTAACTAATTGGCGCGCTTGAGGAATAGTCAAAGCCATACCCAATCGAAAAAGGATGTTATCCAAACGCATTTCAAGTAATTGTAATAAAACTTGACCTGTTGACCCCTTGGCTTTTCCGGCGATACGAACATATTTAATTAATTGGCGTTCTGTAAGACCATAATGAAAACGCAATTTTTGTTTTTCTTCTAAACGAATACGATATTGAGATTTTTTTCCGGAGCGTGATTGGTTTCTAAGATCGCTTCCTGCCCTAGGCCTTTTACTAGTTAGTCCCGGTAAAGCCCCCAGACGGCGTATTTTTTTAAAACGCGGCCCTCGGTAACGTGACATAAAGACTCCTTTTTTTTTTTATTGTACAAAACAAAATTAAAACTGAACTAAATGATAATGATAAATGACGTGAAATACACTCCAATAAACTATTGGAATACAAAGAGTCAGAAGATATATTCTCTCAATATACAAATTTTTTTATTGTATATACAATATATATAAATCAAATAAATCACAAAAATTTTCCGTTATTTTCTTGATTTATTTTGCAAAGATCTAACCCTTTTACCCAATATATATTCCTATATGGAAGTTTATATGACTAAATATAAATGGCGTGGTAACTCTTGTAAAAAGGTGAAAGAAGTCTTTTCAATCTTCTTTTATTTTGACAGTACATTAAAAAAAATGTAAAAAAAAAAAAAAAAACGAAAAAATATGGAAAAGCCGGCTATCGGAATCGAACCGATGACCATCGCATTACAAATGCGATGCTCTAACCTCTGAGCTAAGCGGGCTCAAATAAAATAGCGCATGCATACAAATTCATTAAACTACTAGATCGTATCAATTAACTATTCTATTAATATTTTTCCTTATCTATTTAGAATTAATCATATTCTATATATTCTAGAACAGAATATAGCTCAAATAAATAGTGACTATCATTAAATAAATAAAACCTTAATTAATTATATAGAATCTAGCAATATATCGACTTTCTAATTTTGATTTCATTAGTTTATAAATAAGAAAATCTTAATTATAATTAGATCAGAAAATTTTTTTTTAGTTAAATGATATCTGATTCTAACCTAATGGTATTATTATTATTTTATACTTTTTGTCTTTTTATACTTTTTGTCTTTTTATTTTATTTATAATATTATAGAATTGTTAGAATTAATATTCGAATAGAATTTTTTAGAATTATTCGAATTTAAAATATACGAAGTAGACTTATAATCTTTTTCCATTGCACATTGTAGAATTCTAAGTTTCAATAATAATAAAAAATTTATTTTCATGGAAGTAAAAAAAAAGAATCGATCGTTCGACTATTTATTAAAATTTAATACAAAGATGAGAAAAGGAAGAACATATATATGTTATGTAATATATAACCATATTGAATTGCAAATACAAAAATGATAGAATCTTTGTTGATTAGACTAAATCAATATGGATGGGGCTAAAAAAAAATTAAAGAAGATACCAAAGAAATAAAATAAGTATTTATATGTAATGAATTCCAAGGTTTCGGCATAATAAAAAGTGGAAAGACATCATAATGAGATCCTAATCTCAAAGCAAAAACGGGGATATGGCGGAATTGGTAGACGCTACGGACTTAATTGGATTGAGCCTTGGTATGGAAACCTACTAAGTGATAACTTTCAAATTCAGAGAAACCCTGGAATTAACAATGGGCAATCCTGAGCCAAATCCTGGTTTACGCGAACAAACCAGAGTTTATAAAGCGAGAAAAAAGGGATAGGTGCAGAGACTCAATGGAAGCTGTTCTAACAAATGGAGTTCACTACCTTGTGTTGATCAAATGATTCACTTCATAGTCTGATAGATACTTGGTGGAACTTATTAATCGGACGAGAATAAAGATAGAGTCCAATTCTACATGTCAATACTGACAACAATGAAATTTATAGTAAGATGAAAATCCGTTGACTTTTAAAATCGTGAGGGTTCAAGTCCCTCTATCCCCAACTCTACTATCCCAAAAAGTCTGTTTGACACTTTACCTTTTTTTTTTAGTTATTCAAGAATTCATTATCTTTTTTCATTCATCCTACGCTTTTCCAAACTATAATTTATTTTCTTATTATATACAAGTCTTGTGG